CGCCAAGTTTTTTCACCAAAATACCACATTTTTACACCTATTTTACCGAAGAGTCCCCTTCCAACCCCCTGTTTTCCGAGGAGACACACCCCCCCCCCTACTACTCCCCCCCTCAATTTACTGTCATGCGAGCTGACTCAGATTTTACTTTTTTCCAACCTCCGAAATATTGCCCCATTCTTTTTACCAAAATTCGACTATTTAAAATTCATTCTAACTATTATCAAAGAAAACCGTATAACTCTTTTACCCCGTTTTTTCCCGCTTTTTACCGACTTTTCAGTGCCCCTAAAAAACAAACGTATCTTTTATACTTAATTTATCACTCTTCCTAACCACAAAAATGCAACTTTATACTTCAAATCATGTTAGTCACCTAACTCATTACCAACCACTTAAACAGTTTTTTACCATAAAAGTGATCAAAGAAATGACCCGAAGACCTTTTCATCTTGTCGAGTTCAGACCATGGCCACTAACCGGATCCGTCGGCGCGCTTTTCCTCACAGCCGGCACAGCCGGGTGAATACATGGACACCCAACAATAATCCCAATTCTAGGTACAATTTTAATTATCCTAACAATAATCCAATGATGACGTGATGTAGTTCGAGAAGGAACATTTCAAGGATTCCACACAACCAACGTGGCCTCAGGCCTACGCTGAGGGATGATCCTTTTTATTGTCTCGGAAGTTTGCTTCTTTTTCGCTTTCTTCTGAGCTTACTTCCACAGAAGATTAGCTCCCACCCCAGAACTCGGCTCTGCCTGACCCCCAACCGGCATTTCTCCCCTTAATCCGTTCCAAGTTCCCCTCCTTAATACAGCAGTACTCTTAGCCTCCGGAGTTACCGTAACCTGAGCCCACCACAGAATCCTGGAAGGTGGTAAAAAAGAAGGATTCCAGAGACTCCTTTTAACAGTCATCCTGGGCGCTTATTTCACATTCCTGCAGGCAGGGGAATATATCGAAGCTCCTTTCACAATTGCAGATGGAGTCTACGGCTCTACATTTTATGTGGCCACTGGCTTCCACGGCTTACATGTACTCATCGGAACTACATTTCTAATTGTCTGCCTAGCACGACTTTATGCCAACCATTTCTCTACAAGTCACCACTTCGGATTCGAGGCCGCCGCATGATACTGACACTTTGTAGACGTAGTATGGCTTTTCTTATACCTTTCAATCTACTGATGGGGCTCTTAGCTACATCATAAACTGCCCTCCCTCCTAGTAATTGAAGTGTTAGTTTCAATCCCAAAACATCTGTCTGTCAATCAGAAAATTCGGGTTAAGCCCCCGAACAGTTCTTTTGGGTGGCTGACAATAGCATTAGACTTTTAATCTAACTTATGATAGACAAATTACCCTATCCCCGGCACTATACTTTAAATAAAAGACTTGACTTGCAATTAAGCATTGAAATAACTTTATTTCTAGCGCCATGAAAAGAAGCGATTACGCAATCGGTTTCGGCCCGAAGACTGGGAATTGCCTTTTTCCCCTTTTCAACCAATTACTATTTACCCAGGTAATGTGCCGGATAAAACGGGATGCGTTGATGACGCATAATATGAGACAACTTAGCTCTCCATTACCTTAAAATGGTAGCGATCTTTACACTATCTTCCCTAGCCCTAATCATTGCATCAGCCCTTGTAATTATTGCCTGAGCCCTAGCTAAACGATCCCAAATAGACCGAGAAAAAATATCCCCATTCGAATGCGGCTTTGATCCCATAAGCTCAGCCCGTTTACCATTTTCCCTCCGATTCTTCCTTCTCGCAGTCATTTTCTTAATCTTCGACGTAGAAATCGTTTTACTATTCCCCGCGATCACAAAAATAATAGCCGCCGCAGACTTCACCTCATCTGCTGGGGTACTCTGCTTTCTTTTAATCCTAATCCTGGGCCTATTTCATGAATGGAACGAAGGATCTCTAAACTGAATAGAGTAACGCCCTCATAAATAATAAGTAGAAGCTTAAGCTAAGCGCCTGACTGTTAATTAGGAGACTGTAAATTTCAAATTTTACCTACTTAGCGGGAGAAACCAGGGGTAGAACAGGGCTGCTAACTTTGTTTTGGGTGGTTCGGCCCATCCTTCTCCCTGAAATGTTATCAATAATGCCTTTTGGATTCCTGTTTTCTTTTGTTACATTCTTTGGCTCCATTCTCTCCCTTTCTTCAATCCATTGACTCAGAATTTGAGTTGGGCTAGAAATCAACATGATAGGATTTATTCCCCTCCTAATCTATCGGGGATTAACCCTAGAGACAGAATCTAGAATCAAATATTTTATTATACAGGCCCTAGGATCGAGAATACTTATGTTTGGAAGACTTCTATCCTTTAATCTTTCCTTGTCGTGAGAAGCCTGGCAATACCAAGCAAATCTCCTGGGACTCACCTTAATCATCCTCAGCTTATTTCTAAAGCTCGGCGCATTCCCATTTCATTTTTGACTCCCGGAAGTAATAATAAATCTCTCTTGACTAAACTGCCTCATTCTAGCCACTTGACAAAAACTAGCCCCAGTGTTTCTTCTTACTGCCATAACACAATCATGGGGTAGCCAAACCATCATCTCAACCTTGTTCATCATAGCAGGACTCTCTAGCCTCATTGGCGGATTAGGGGGAATCAACCAAACTCAAATCCGAACACTCCTCGCCTATTCCTCAATCGGCCACGTAGGATGAATAACCTTCTGTGCCATCACCAGAGAAAGCGCACTAAAAATCTACTTTGCTATTTATGCCCTAATCTCCATTTGCTTGTTTGCAAATTTATGGATCTCAGACACTAAGTCTTTCCGCCACATCGGTACAACAAAAACCGAAGGCACAAAAGTAAACCAAATAACTCTAATTTTTATTTTGCTATCTCTCGGAGGCATACCGCCACTCCTCGGATTCGCCGCAAAATGAACTGCAATCTCCTTCTCCTGCATTATCTCATCACCAGCCCTAGTCTTCCCTCTTCTACTAGGCAGCCTAATAAGCTTATTCTACTACCTAACACTCCTTTTCAGAATAACCTTTTCCTCAAGGCTAACCCTCACCTCCTCCGGGCAAAACCTGCCCCAGGCCCCGACAAACCTACCAAGATCTTTTGCTTCCCTTATTACTCCAGCGATCCTAACAATCAACTTTGCCGGCGCATTCCTAGTGTTAGCCATAATCTCCACATCCGCCGACTTTATATAACCCCCGTCACAACACTCACTATCTATGCGATGGACCTATTCTACAAATCACAAAGACATCGGAACACTATATCTAATTTTCGGCATTTGATCCGGCTTAGTTGGAACCGCACTAAGCCTTCTTATCCGAGCAGAACTCGGCCAACCAGGCGCGCTCCTCGGAGACGACCAACTTTATAATGTAATCGTAACAGCTCACGCTTTCGTCATAATTTTTTTCTTAGTAATACCTTTAATAATTGGAGGATTTGGAAACTGACTAGTTCCTCTTATACTCGGTGCGCCAGACATGGCATTTCCTCGACTCAATAATATAAGATTCTGACTTCTCCCACCTTCCCTAACCCTACTCCTAACATCCGGCGCTGTGGAAAGAGGTGCCGGAACCGGCTGAACCGTCTACCCACCTCTATCTAGCAACCTGGCCCATGCAGGAGCATCAGTAGACTTGGCCATTTTCTCTCTTCACCTAGCAGGGATCTCCTCAATTCTCGGAGCAGTTAATTTCATCACAACAGTCATAAATATACGAGTAAAAGCGCAACCACTAGAGCGAATACCTTTATTTGTATGATCTGTAAAAATCACTGCCATTCTTTTACTTCTGTCCCTCCCTGTCCTCGCCGGAGCAATCACAATACTTTTAACTGACCGAAACTTTAATACATCATTCTTCGACCCTGCAGGCGGAGGCGACCCTATTTTATACCAGCATTTATTTTGATTCTTTGGCCATCCAGAAGTCTATATTCTCATTCTACCCGGATTCGGAATAATTTCTCACGTAGTAATGCACTACGCCATGAAAAAAGAAACCTTTGGTACTCTAGGAATAATTTATGCCATGTTAGCAATCGGCATTCTAGGATTCATCGTATGGGCCCATCACATGTTCACTGTTGGAATGGACGTAGACACTCGTGCTTACTTTACTGCCGCAACGATAATTATTGCGGTTCCAACCGGAATCAAGATTTTCAGCTGACTTGCCACAATCCACGGCGCCCGAATAAAATATGAGGCATCAATACTCTGAGCTCTAGGATTTATCTTCCTTTTTACAGTTGGTGGATTAACAGGAATTGTTCTATCTAATTCATCCCTAGACATTATGCTACACGACACTTATTACGTCGTAGCCCACTTCCACTATGTACTATCAATAGGAGCGGTATTTGCCCTATTCGCTGCATTTAATCACTGATACCCACTCTTCACCGGCTTAACTCTCCACGCCCGCTGAACAAAAGCACATTTCTTTATCATATTTATCGGCGTGAATGTAACCTTTTTCCCACAACACTTTCTAGGCCTGGCCGGGATACCCCGACGATACTCAGACTACCCAGACTCTTACACCAAATGAAATGTCGTATCGTCATTTGGCTCTATAATTTCCTTAGTAGCTGTCCTCTACTTCATGGTAATTGTATGGGAATCTTTAGTCTCACAACGAGGAGTTCTATGAGCACTAAACATGTCTACCAGACTAGAATGGACCAATCTTTTGCCCCTTGACTTCCACAACTTAGCAGAGACACCAAACTGCTACCAAAAAGCAATCTAACACTTAATTCTTAAGCATTTCTTCCTCTCGCAATACTTGATTCACGTAATGGCCCAATGAGGACAATTAGGATTTCAAGACGGCGCTTCTCCTATAATGGAACAACTTATTTTTTTCCACGACCACGCCCTACTAGTCTTACTTTTAATTACCACACTAGTAGGCTACCTTACAGCATCCTTTATATTAAGATCTCTAACCTCTCGATACATTCTTGAGCAACAAACCATCGAAACAATCTGAACAATTCTCCCCGCCATCATTTTGATTTTCCTAGCTCTTCCATCTCTACGGCTCCTTTATCTTCTTGATGAAGTTGGGATATCTTGCCTCTTAACAATTAAAGCAACTGGTAATCAATGGTACTGAGGCTATGAGTACTCAGACTTCAAAGGAATAGAATTTGATTCCTACATACTACCAGAAGACACCCTAGAGGCCGGACAATACCGTCTACTAGAAGTTGACCGCCGAATAGTGGTCCCTACAAAAACAGACGTACGTATATTAATCACCTCCAACGATGTCATCCATTCATGAGCTGTCCCGTCCCTAGGCGTTAAAGTAGATGCTATCCCCGGCCGCCTTAACCAAACAAGCTTTATGGCCACCAACGAAGGTGTATTTTACGGCCAATGCTCAGAAATCTGCGGAACCAACCATTCTTTTATGCCAATTACGATCGAAGCAATTAATGTAGATGACTTCTCACAGTGAGTTATGCTAACAACCAAAGACGAGTAACTCTCCTTTTCACCATTTACTTTGCTTCCACAAACAGGATTAAGATTTTCAATCACGTGACTACTCTACACGAACAGCCAGCCAATCCTAGATGCCACAATTAGCGCCAATCAATTGACTATTTTTATTCACCCTATTTTGATTAACTATCGCCACAGTAGCTGTAATTATCTGATGATCCTACAAACCAAACTACACAATCCATGCTCCTTCCGCCCGCCCCAACAACTCACAGTCCCCTCAATCATGACCCTGATAAACTTTTCTCTTTAAAATAAACCAAACCCAAAAAAAATGATAGCAGATATCTTTTCATCATTTGACGACCACAACTCAGTATTCATATCTATATACATCCTAATATGACTTTGCTCCCTCATAATTCTTATAATTTTTAATATATCAATCTGAACTAACACAAACCGCTTTACTTATTTACTCAACGTCCCCAAAACCATCATCTCTTCCCAAGTCACACGATCTTTCGGCCTAAAACTTGGAGGGTTCACAAACCTCATAGCAGCCCTATTTACCTCTCTTTTAGTTCTAAACCTTTTAGGCCTAGTACCTTACGTATTCAGCAACACCAGTCACCTAGCAATAACTCTATCACTAAGCATCCCACTATGAATATCTTTAATCATCTCAAGGGCCATCCTCAACCCATCTTCAACCGCAGCTGGTCTCCTCCCTGCAGGTGCCCCAGCTCTCTTAAACCCATTCCTTGTTCTAGTAGAAACAGTCAGCATTTTAGTCCGCCCAATCACACTCTCTGTCCGATTAGCCGCCAATATAAGAGCAGGTCACATCGTCCTCGGCCTAATCAGCACCTACCTCTGCTCAGCAATCTTCATCTACCCTAAAGTAACTCTATTCACACTTTTAGCCGTACAAACCTTCTATTTTATGTTCGAAGTCGGCGTATCCCTCATTCAGGCATACATTTTCTCACTCTTAATTACACTCTACTCAGACGACCATGCTAAATAGATAAGCCTCACATACTTATAAATTAATTATTAATAATATTGCCCTGGAGGAAACCTTCCCGCCTTAGCATCTTCAGCGCCACGCTCTCAACATTTAAGCTACCAAGGCAAATTCTATTTAAACCTCTACCCCACAACCCAAAATAACACTAGAATAGCAGACCAAACCACCATTATTACTAAAAAACTAATAAGTTTCTGCTGAAAAAATTCCCTACCCCGAGAACCTTCTTTCACCACCAACAACACACCACTTCCACCTCCAACTTCAAATCACCCCTGATCCAAGTACTTAAAAAAATTACCCCCTGCCCGCAGAGGCCCGCTAATAACTGGCTGGGTACACAAAGGAACTAAAAACCACATCCACGAAAAAAACCCAGACAAAGCCTTAAAACCAACTTGACTCTCCCCTAAGACAGGAAAACGCCAAACCACTACAGACAACCACACACCAACCAACCCAACACCAACCACTAACAACTTATACCTAACCGGAAATACATATCTACAATTAAACTCAACAAATAATCCTTGCATTTCCTTCCCAACAAATAAACTAATCAGAGCCAAAATTACAACAGGCCAAGTCGCCTCCCCCCTCTCATCAAAATTTTGATGAAAAGGACGATGATTCCTCTGCCCTCAAAGAGAATAAATAGACAAACGAACCCTATACGCAGCCGTCATACCAGTAGCCAAAAAAATCAAAAAAAGCATCACCAAATTACATGGTCTGAACAAACTCCTCTCCAAAATCAAATCTTTAGAATAAAACCCACTTAAAAAAGGAGCACCACATAACGCCAAGTTAGCTACATTTAAACAAGCTACCCTTAGCGGCATTTGCCCCCAAAGTCCCCCCAAACACCGCAAATCCTGCGTATCACTATTATTATGAATAATCCCCCCTGCACATAAAAACAACATAGCTTTGAACAAAGCATGAGTATATAAATGAAACAACGCCAAATAAGGAGCTCCTAACCCTAATCTAGCCATCATAACCCCCAACTGACTCAAGGTAGAAAGAGCAATCACTTTCTTTAAATCAAATTCATAATTAGCTCCAATCCCAGCCATCAATATAGTCAAAACAGACACAAAAAGGAGACTAGAACTAAAGCCATTAAAAGACCTTACAAAAGGAAAAAACCGAATAAACAAAAACACCCCAGCGGTCACCAAAGTAGAAGAATGCACTAGAGCTGACACAGGCGTAGGCGCCGCCATAGCAGCTGGCAACCACCTAGAAAATGGGACTTGAGCTCTTTTAGTCATTCCAGCCACCAAAATACAAAAAACCACCAAAATAGACAAATCAGTATCTCACATAAACAATACATTTCAATGACCTTGAAGAACACTAAACCCAATCGCCAGCAATAACATCACATCTCCAATTCGATTCACCAACGCAGTCAGCATTCCAGCAGAAAGAGACTTCCTTCTCTGATAATAAATCACCAGGGCGAAAGAAACTACCCCTAAGCCATCCCAGCCAATTAATAAAGAAATTAACCTCGGGATAAATACCAAAAAATTTATAGACAATACAAACATCATCACCAACCAAATAAAACGACTTAAAAAATAATCCCCTGCCATATAATAAGAAGAAAAAACCAAAACACACGCAGAGATAAAACAAACAACATTCCTAAACCTAAGCCCAATCGGATCCAACAAAATTAATAACCTAACCCTGGTACTCCTCACAGACAAAATTTCTCAATCCATTAAAATACACTTCCCTGTCATCACAAAATAACATGTAAAAGGAAACAAAAACGCAGAATACATAAACAAAAAAACAGCCCTAATCAAAGACCTTTTCAACTTAAAAAACCCATAAAAAAGACCCATTATCAAGTGAGACACATCTTCTCATCTCCAGGACCACAACCCAGAATTTTAATTAAACTAACTTGATCTCAAACCACAAAATTCATATCCTGACCAAAAACCTAAATAACCCAAAAACACACAAGATCCGACTTCACAATCAACCCATTAATAGGAAAATAATGCAAGAACGCCACCAACAAAGAAGCCCTATTCATCCCCCCATACGGAAAACCGAACTTAGGAAACCCCCCATGCTGAGTCCTAGTGTACAAGAACAATCTATATACAGCCGCTAAAAACCTCATTAACCCAAGCGGAATGAAAAGTCAAAAAGATTTAAATAAAACAGACGGAAAAACCATAATCTCCCTCAGCAAATTAATAGAAGGGGGCCCCGCCATATTTGCTACACAAAACACAAATCACCACATGGACATATACGGAGAAATCATTAACATTCCCTTACTCATTACCAGACTACGAGTACCAGTCTTTTCATAATTATAATTAGCCAGCGCAAACATCCCAGATGAGCATAAACCATGCGCTAATATCATCCCAAGAGCAGCCTGTCAACCCCAAGACGAATTTGACAGACAGCCACCCAACATCAAACTTATATGCCCAACAGATGAATATGCAATCAACGACTTTAAATCCACTTGACGAAAACAAATAAACCCAGTAACCACACCGCCTCATAAACCCAAACATAACATCACATCCCTAAAGACTCTATACCTAGACAAACAAAAATAACTATACACCCGGATTATCCCATACCCCCCAAGCTTCAACAATACACCAGCCAAAATCATAGACCCAGCAACGGGGGCCTCAACATGAGCCTTAGGAAGCCATAAATGCAAAGAAAATATAGGAAGCTTAACTAAAAAAGCACCAAACCCCAAACAAAAAACAACCTCAGATCCAATTAACCCCCTTCATTTAACAGACCCACTTCCATGAAATTCAGACAACAGATTTTTTAGCAAAAAACTTCTCGTCCCGCATAATTCAAATTTATACAAAATCAATGCCAGCAAAGGCAAAGACGCAGTAATAGTATACAACATTATATACATACCCGCCTGCAACCGCTCAGGCTGATATCCCCAACCCAAAATTAGAACAAAAGTCGGAATCAAAGAAGCCTCAAAAAAAACATAAAACCACACAATATCCACACAAAAAAATCTAACAATCAAAACAAAATTTAAAATACACACACACCCCCTAAATAAAGAAAACTTATTTAACCCGCATTTAACACTCCTCTGTCTCGCAACCAACATTAATAAAGAAATTCACCAAGACAACACAACTAAAGAGGAACTCAAGCCGTCCCTCATCAAAAACCCACTAAAAGCAGACCCCCCCAAAATTCCAGAATATACAAAAACCAAACTTACAAAGCAACCAAAGCAAAGACCCCACAACCGATAATATCATGACACCCCCCCACCAAAAATACTAGCAAGCAACACCAGACCAACAGCCAACAACCCTAACATTTGTACCCATTAAACCTTTGAACGTAATCATTTCCATGAGTTCGAATCAAAGACACAAGTACAGCCAGCCCTAAACTAGCTTCACAAGCCCTCAAAGTAATTAAAATTAAACATAATTGCCCCTCAAAATTGAAACCCCTACCGATCCTAACAATTATCAAAAACAACCTTAACATCATCAGCTCTAAAGAAAGCAACACCCCCAAAAGATGTTTATACTGCAACCTTAAAACAACCACCGAAAACCCAACCCCCAAAACTGCAATAACAAACAAATAAGAAACGCTTCTCATATCTTTAACTTTTGCCACTCAACACCACCAAGTAGTAAAAGCCGAATTTATGGCATCGGTCTTGTAAGCCGAAGGTTGAAGGCACCACTCCTTCTTACTACTTCCCGTCCCGCCTGAGGCTACACAAGCTACTAAGTGATTCGAACACTTCTGTTTCATTTTCAAGACAAAACCTGCCCCAGGCCAGTAGCTCGGGCTTTAAAAACTAATACTCAAGAATATTATCCCACATTATCTGGGCCAATGGCCTAACCAAGTAATACACAAAATAAACAACCGTAAACACCCGCCCAATCCCCTCATAAGGAGGCTCAACAGGGCATGCGCCAATTCACGTTAAAATAAATAATACCCCCACAAAGCACCAAAACAAGATTTGATTCACCGGATAAAAACAAAATGACCGCGATTTACCAGAATGAAACAGGGGCACCACAAACAAAATCACTACAGACATCGCTAATGCAACCACCCCCCCCAGTTTATTAGGAATAGACCGAAGAATTGCATATGCAAACAAAAAATACCATTCCGGCTGAATATGCACAGGCGTCACTAACGGGTTAGCCGGAATAAAATTCTCAGGGTCCCCCAACAAAAATGGATCAAAAAACACCAACAACATCAAAAAAAACAACAAAACCAAAAATCCAACCAAATCTTTAACTGTATGATAGAAATGAAACGGAACTTTATCCCCATCGCTATTCAGCCCAAGCGGATTGTTCGAACCAGTCTCATGCAAAAACAACAAGTGCAAAACCCTCATCCCCGCAATAACAAACGGAACCAAAAAATGAAGCCTAAAAAACCGCACTAAAGTAGCATTATCTACCGCAAACCCGCCCCACATTCACTGAACTAATTCTCCACCAATATACGGAATTGCAGAAAAAAGATTCGTAATTACAGTAGCCCCCCAGAAGGACATCTGCCCCCAAGGCAGCACATACCCCAGAAAAGCAGTTGCCATGGTTAACAGTAGCAAAACTACACCAATATTTCAAGTATGGATATTTAAATGAGATCCGTAATACATTCCACGACCGATGTGAATATAAATACAAATAAAAAACCAAGACGCGCCATTAGCATGAATTGCCCGTAGGAGCCACCCATAATTTACATCACGAGAAATGTGCACAACAGACGAAAATGCCAGCTCCACATGAGCACTGTAATGCATAGATAAAAAAAGCCCAGTAGCAATTTGTACTACAAGGCACAGACCCAAAAGAGAACCGAAGTTCCATCAAACAGATAAATTTACAGGAGTCGGAAGGTCAACCAATGACCCATTTACAACTTTCAAAACAGGATGAACCTTACGAATTGGCTTATGCATACCCCATGCACCATCAACCTGTCACATGCTACTTTAACTCAGAATGAAACCGCAACGGACCCTGTTGATAATAACAAACTTTTACAACCGCGAGTAAATTAATTAACAAAACAACCCCCAACGTCACCATAACAGAAACCCCCCTAGACCTTACCAAACCAAAACCAGAAGAAAACAAAAACTTTTCTCCGCCAAAGTCACCAACCCAAGCAACCACCTTATAATCCTGAACATACAACAATAAATAAAGACCAATGGACAATATTAATCCACAAAAAAAACCGAAAAATACCCAAAACCCTAAAAAAACCCTATTTGGCACCAGCGCAGCCACATACGCAAACATCACAAGCAATCCTCCTACATACACTAAAAAAAGCACATAACCATACCAAGATGATACACACACTCCAACCATTATACATGAAAACAGCCTAAACAGCAATACGACCACTCCCAAAGCCAAAGGCTGACTCAGCACCGGCATCACAACCAACAAAGAAAAACAAATCCTAAAAACACAGAGAACTACCATTCAAAGGATGGGGGTCCCCCCAATCGCTAACTTCCAATGCTAGAATTTTACTTAAACTACCCCTTGCACAAACCAAGCACACAAGATAAATTAAACCAACACTACAACAAATATTGCCCCAACCACTATTACTAAAGCACCTAAAGCTAAAGGCAAAAACCTTTTTCAAGTCAACCCTATCAGCAAATCATATCGAAATCGAGGTAAAGTGGCCCGAACCCAAATAAACACAAAAGCAATAAACAACGTTTTAACTATTATCACAGAATCCAACCTTAACTCACCAACGCTCCCAGCCCCAAAAAACAAAACCACCCTAAATAACCTTATAACCAAAATATTAGCATACTCAGCCATAAAAATCAACGCAAACCCGCCTGCGCTATACTCGATATTAAACCCAGACACCAACTCAGATTCCCCCTCCGCAAAATCAAAGGGGGCACGATTAGTCTCAGCAACACATGACACAAATCAAACTAAAGAAATCGGAATAAAAAGAAAACCCAATCACACTACCCCATGAGACCTTTTAACATCCATAAACCTAAACCCAGGACAAACAAACAGCACAAACAACAAAATCAAGACTAAACTAACCTCATAAGAAATAGTTTGGGCAATGGCCCGAATAGCCCCCAGCAAAGCGTATTTAGAATTAGAAGCCCAACCAGCTAGCAGAATTCTATACACGTTCATCCTTGAAACACACAAAAAGAACAAAATACCCCAACTAAAATGTTCTGCCAAACTATCAGAAGGATGCAATTGCCAAAGAAGCAAAGCCAATACAAGCCCCATCACAGGCGCCACAAAATAAGCAAACTGGTTCGCCAATGTTGGTTTTACCAATTCCTTAGTAAAAAGCTTTGCCGCATCCCTCAAAGGCTGTGGCAAACCTGCCAACCCAACTTTATTCGGCCCCTTACGGATCTGAAAATACCCCAGCCCTTTACGCTCCAAAAGAGTGAAAAACGCAACCCCTAGCAAAGCACAAACATACCTAACTAAACCACACACAACAGGACCTAGCATCTATTAAGAAGAGAACTTTAATCTCCATATTTAGGGCTTAAACCTAACGCACTAATCTGCCACCTCAACGCCATCCTAAACCCTATTTTACTAATTTAAAAGTGTTTATAACAAACACTTTTTACAGCAAAACTACAGAAAATTAATATCACATTATGTTATTAAGTAAAGGAATTTCACCTTTTTCTACTGAGCCTAAATCAGTCACATAAATCTGCCAACTCAACAACAATACTCATCTAACTCATCCTGAACTTAGATTAATTCAGCTCCGACAAATCAAACATTTGTCTTAAAACGGTCCTTTCGTACTAGCCAAAGAAATATAACAAACTGAAGATAGAAACCAACCTGGCTTACGCCGGTCTGAACTCAGATCATGTAAGGTTTTAATGGTCGAACAGACCAACCAACGAAAGCTGCTACACCCCCAGGACACCTTAATCCAACATCGAGGTCGCAAACCCTTCTTTCAATGTGAACTCTCCAGAAAGATTACGCTGTTATCCCTGTGGTAACTTTTTCCGATAATCGACAATGCCGGATCATCAGTCGGCAGACCAAATTCAATCTACTAAAAACAGAGAAGCTACCTATGTTCCCCAGTCACCCCAACTAAAGATGTAAAAATGAATTTAAATTCTCTAGTACAACTAGAAATTATAAACCTTCACTCCACACTAAAGCTCAACAGGGTCTTCTCGTCCCTCAGCCTAATCTAAGCCTTTTCACCTAGAAGTTAATTTTTAAATATTTCAGAAGAGACAGCTCAGCCCTCGTCAAACCATTCATACCAGCCTCCAATTAAAAGGCAAGTGATTGTGCTACCTTTGCACGGTCAGTGTACCGCGGCCGTTTAACCCGTAAGTCACCGGGCAGGTCCGACTCCCCATCCGCTCAAACAACCGAGGAGCCATGTTTTTGCTAAACAGGCGAGGCCAACATTTGCCGAGTTCCTTTTCTAAATTTCTATTTTTTTAATTTACACGCACTACTCCATAATTTACTTACTTTCAACAGCCTAAAACATAAGCAAACAAAAATAAATACTCATTCTCTCATTATCTCATTAATGACCTTAATTATATTAACTAAATTGGTACTCAAGACTAACCCTTTAAAGCACGACACACAAATTTTTAACTAAATCAAACAAATATTTTAAAACAAACTTAAAAGATGGCCAACTCCAAGCCTACTAAACTGCTTCTCTCCACTCACAACTACACTTTTAATAACATAAAAAAGCTAATCCTTTTTTACGCAAGACCTAAAGCTTTCATACCACTGCCAACAGCCCATCAACCGACTAGACCATACTGGCAGCAGACTATGCCCTAAACCAGCACTCTAATGCCTTTCCCAATCAACCAGCTATCAGAGAACGCGAGAAGAATATCACTCCTATTTTTAGGTCTAAGCACATCTTTACAACGATGACGCAAGCCAAAAAATAGCTCGTTCCCTTTCGGGCCAACTTCATACAAAAAACCTCTTAAAAAACCATAATGCAAAAGGTACGGGCCCTAACCCCTACTAAAAAAAGACTCAACATATTCTTTAGCTTTCCCTCACGGTACTTATCTACTCTAGCTTAGACAAGAAAATTTTCCTTCTCCATCTACTAATATCTATAAAAAATTTGCTAAATCCAAAATAAACTCATTAAAATGGCTTAAACCACTACAAAATGCACCTAATTTACACATTTTCCTAAGCAACCAATTAACCATCAGGGCAGACCCACACAGGCCATATTTTCAGTGTAAGCGAAATGTAATAATTATACTATACCCCAACAACCTATATTCCAGGGGCACCTTCCGGTACCCCTACTATGTTACGACTTATCTCATTTTTCAACGAGAGCGACGGGCGATTTGTACACATCTCAAAACCTAGTTCACTACAGCTTCCTAATCTAACATTACATCCAAGTCCGCCTTTAAATCTCATATTGCAATGAAAAATCCGTATAACAAGTAAGTTATTGTAACCCATCATCACCCAGCCATAAGCTGCACCTTGATCTGGCATCTTGAAGAACAACAGCCATAAAGCCCTAAGGCACCATAACACAACAAGCACAACCTCAATTGCCATTAAAGCAACCCAGTCACACCTTAACTCTTCTTCCCGACCACTTTTAATCCCTCAAGGGTGATCTAACGGCGACGGTATACAAGCTGACTACTCCTAAAAATAGTTCAAGGCAAGGTAAGGTAAAACGTGGATCATCGTTTACGAGACAGGTTCCCCTGGGAGGATATGAAACACCGCCAAGTTTTTTGAGTTTTAAGCCAAGCCAAAGATAAACGCTCGTAGTACCCCAGCAGATAACAAACCAAAGTTTACACTCCGAATAACGGGATACCAAATCCCGGTTTTTAACCAGAGTTTCAGGGCATCAGACAAAAGGAAATACTAGATAAAACCACAGTTCTTAGGATTGCACCCCTCAAACTATCTTAAATTCCCAAAAAATAAATTTACTAGCTCCTAACCCTACTTTATGCTGCAAAAATCTTAACTCGACCTGTTTGTCTAACCGCAGTTGCTGGCACAAACTTTACCAGGTCTTTCACCACCAACTCACTGAATCAAACCAAAGTTCATTGTTCAATCTCCAACACTGGTGTAAAAGTGAATAAAAATAGGCGTCGTATAAAAACAATTATGCCAGAAAGTAAAAATAAAACAAGATATTAAAACTTGATTTAATTTTAACCATTCCCTACTCACCGGACCCCCTAAAGTACCATGTATTTTTTGTAGCTAAAGCCAAGACACAGGACCAAAACCAAATCCATAACTCCTTTTAATTTACCATAGCAGAGGATACACAATTATACCATTTTCGGGGCATGAGCCCAACAGCTTAAAATTAGCTGACTCTGCCCAATTATGAGAGGAGAAACACTCTCCGTAAAAAGAGCTACAATCTTCTGCTTAATAACTCAGCCATCCCACAAAGCTCTGGAGCGATTTTAACGCACACTTTCAAATTTGCAATTTAACGTTGTCACTTCAACCACAAAGCCAAACTAACAGAACCTGAAAGCATCTTACACTTACAACTAGAACTTTGAAGGCTCTCGATTTAATCTTAACCTAAGGCTCTACTAAATAAACTGCGGAGAGAAGGATTATTACTTCCACCTTCAGGACCAAAACCTAACGTACCTCTTATACTACCCCACACATACTTATTTTAAAAATTACTTAAACCCGCTACTTGGAAGGCAGCCGTACTCATTATACTAAATAAGTCACAATTTCTGGTACATACTTTATACGCCTTCAGGACGAAAACCTAACGTGCTTTCCTACACCACAGAAACAAGTATTTGCACACACGCAACTGTTTAAGCAAAACTAACACCACAAGCAAGACAGCACCGCGAGCATGTAAATTTATATCTATGTATCTATATCTATACATATATAT